ATCCCAATACATGTCTTATTTTTTTTTTTCAATAATCCATATTTGTAGCAATGAAATACTAGTGTTCCTACCCCAAGTGATAGATGATTGATTACACGATGGTATATATTCTTTATAAAGGACCAGAAATACCTTGCTTACGTATCATTGGGAAGTGCATTAACATAAATACGGCGGTAAGAAGAGGTAATACAAAAGTGTGTAAACTATAAAAACGAGTCAAAGTGGATTGTCCTACACTAGCACTTCCGCGTAATAACTCTACCAGAGGCGAGCCTATTACAGGAATAGCGTCTGGTACGCCTGTTACAATTTTTACTGCCCAATAACCAATTTGGTCCCGAGGTAAGGAATAACCAGTTACACCAAAAGATGCGGTCAATACACCCAAAACCACACCTGTAACCCAAGTCAATTCACGAGGTTTTTTAAAGCCGCCGGTGAGATACACGCGAAATACGTGCAGGATCATCATTAGGACCATCATACTTGCCGACCATCGATGAACTGATCGGATTAACCAACCAAAATTAGCTTCAGTCATTATATATTGAACAGAAGCAAAGGCCTCCGTAACGGTCGGACGATAATAAAAAGTCATAGCAAACCCGGTAGCTACTTGTACTAAAAAACAAGTAAGCGTAATTCCCCCTAGACAATAAAATATGTTGACGTGAGGAGGAACATATTTACTAGTTATATCATCGGCAATTGCCTGAATCTCAAGACGTTCTTCGAACCAATCATAGATTTTATTGAGATAGGTAAATAAAGGGGACCCCCCCGGAGAACCGTATATGAAAATTTCATCTCGTACGGCTCAAACAGAAACACCCAAATACTAGTTCTAACGGATGTGTGTAATATAAAGTTTGAAATTTATTAATTCTATGATTTATGATTCAATTTTTTTTTGAAGATACTAAAGAATAAAAATCCGAAAGCTCTTCTTTGTGGTTATAATGCCAAAAAATCAAGTCGGCTCATTCGTCTATATATTGATCGTTATAGGCCTCTTGAATCTTCTATTTACCTATTTTCTTTGGTGTTATTTATGTGTAATGCGGCTTTACTGCTGTTTTCTTTATTATTGATAGGAATTCTCTTGTTAAGACCCTATGAATTGATTAAAACCTCAGATTCATACTAAAACCACGATGATTCAATAAAACCCTTTCAAACTAAGTCTAAGTCCCAAAATTCCCTGAGTAAGAACCATTGGATCATCACTTATTCAATGAATAGATATAATGACTAAAAATCCAAACCAAAGAAACCTTTGTTTTGTCCTTTGATCAAAATAAGCATAAACGAAAGTTTGAAAGAATAAAAATATTTCTATTTATAACTTCTAACTCTTTGAAAAAATTTTTTGAAGTCCGGACACGAGGTCTGACTATTAAGTATGAATCATAGTTCTAATAGTAATCTATTTCATATATTCCGTGCTCCAGATACTAGAATGAATATCCGACGAAGTAAAACCATCTCTATCAAGATGACAGACCCATTCTCTGTACTATCCATAGGATCATTTATACCAAGTCACACACTCATATTCCGGAAATACAGAAACAAAGAAATTCCACGGTCAAACTACCAAAATAGAATGGGATAAAAATCAGAAACCTAAACGCTTCACTTTGTATTGAAAAAGCCAGTTAATGGTTCTTGTGAATCTAATTCATTGAAATTCCATCCAGTAAAATGGAAGAATTATAAATCTCCAAAATAATAGATAGGAATATCGCGAATAGAGCCATTGCGAGACCCATCAAAGGAGTAGTTCCCCACCCAGGAGCTACTTTACCATATTCTGAATTCAATGGTTTCAATAAACTCCCCGCATTAGTTCGTTTTGGGCGGCCAGATCTAGAACTACCTTCAACGGTTTGTGTAGCCATAATATTTTATATTCAGTAAGATCTGTTGACTTTGTATACCATTCCGTTGTAAATAAATGATCTTATCATAGATCCATTGTGGTCTTAAAACTTTATAATGTCTTAAAACTATATAATCATGGAAACAGCAACCCTAGTTGCCATCTTTTTATCTGGTTTACTTGTAAGTTTTACTGGGTACGCCTTATATACTGCTTTTGGGCAACCCTCTCAACAACTAAGAGATCCATTCGAGGAACACGGGGACTAGTTGAAGTACGGATCCTCCCAATATTGGGAGGATCCGTACTTCAATTGAGATAATGACAAATCATTTCACCTTTTTAGTTGGAACTTTAGGCGGGTCTCGAAAAAAGATAGCGAAAAAAATTATTCCTAGAGTTGAGACTAAAAGGAATGTATAAACCAATGCTTCCATAGATTCGATCGTGGTTTACAATTATAGCTTCCATACCTGTTTATTTGGGATCGTCTCCCGGATAAATAAAGAACAAGAGTCAAAGAAAAGGCAGTGATTCAAATCAAGATTTATCTGGTACCCCATCTAAAAATAACAAAAAGAAAATAAAAATGAAAAGTAACAAGTAACAAAGCATATTGTATCAGACTACTTGTCTTCTTGTAGTTGGATCTCCAAGTTTTTGGAATGCTCCAAATTCCACTTGAGCATCTAAATCTGGATCAATACCAGCAAAAACATCTCGAAACAAGGTTCTAGCACCATGCCAAATGTGTCCGAAGAAGAAGAGCAAAGCAAACGAAGCATGTCCAAAAGTAAACCAACCCCGTGGACTGCTACGAAAAACACCATCGGATTTCAAAGTAGCACGATCTAATTCAAAAATCTCACCCAATTGAGCACGTCTAGCATATTTTTTCACAGTAGCGGGATCGCTATAACTGACTCCGTTGAGTTCGCCGCCATAGAACTCGACAGTTACACCTACTTGTTCGACACTATATTTTGATTCCGCCCTTCTAAAAGGAACATCGGCTCTAACAATTCCGTCTCCGTCTACCAAAACAACCGGAAATGTTTCAAAAAAAGTAGGCATACGACGTACAAAAAGTTCGCGCCCCTCTTTATCTCTAAAGATAGGATGTCCTAACCACCCAACAGCTATTCCATCCCCGTTGTCCATTGAGCCCGCTCTGAATAACCCCCCCTTTGCCGGATTATTGCCGATGTAATCATAAAAAGCTAGTTTTTCGGGAATTTTAGACCAAGCTTCAGATAAACTTTGATTTTCAGCCAACCCAGCACCAATTCTTCGATATATTTCTTGTTGGAAGTATCCTTGATCCCATTGATAACGAGTGGGACCAAATAATTCAATCGGGGTAGTTGCTGAACCATACCACATAGTTCCAGCAACTACAAAAGCGGCAAAAAAGACAGCAGCAATACTACTGGAAAGGACGGTTTCAATATTTCCCATACGTAATCCTTTGTATAGGCGTTGAGGTGGACGTACACTAAGATGGAATAGACCCGCCAATATGCCCAAGGTCCCTGCTGCAATATGATGAGAGGCTATTCCTCCCGGAACAAAAGGATCAAAACCCTCCACACCCCACGCTGGATTTACGGATTGTACCCTTCCAGTTAGTCCATAAGGATCGGACACCCATATTCCAGGACCATACAATCCTGTTACATGAAATGCACCAAAACCAAAGCAAGCCACCCCTGATAGAAATAAATGAATTCCAAAGATCTTAGGCAAATCCAAAGAGGGTTTTCCTGTACGTTCATCAGTAAATATTTCTAGATCCCAATACACCCAATGCCAGATAGCTGCCAAAAAGCACAAGCCCGAAAACACAATATGTGCCCCGGCCACACCTTCGTAACTCCAAATACCCGGATTCGTTACAGTACCCCCTGTGATACTCCAACCGCCCCATGAATTGGTTATTCCTAAACGAGTCATGAAGGGTATAACGAACATACCCTGTCTCCACATTGGATCAAGAACAGGATCAGAAGGATCAAAAACTGCTAATTCGTATAGAGCCATGGAACCGGCCCAACCAGCAACCAGAGCTGTATGCATTATATGGACAGAAATCAAACGACCGGGATCATTCAATACGACGGTATGAACACGATACCAAGGCAAACCCATGGAAATACCCCTTTATCAATGAAAAATAGACACAATGTAACTTTATTGCATTGGAAAAAACTATGCTGTGGACCCTCTTTTTAGTGGATTATCTTGGGGAAAGAATTAATATTTGTTTGATTTGTTTGATTCTTTTCAATTACTTTTAGTAATAATGAAACTATTTTGTTCGTAGGAACAAAAAGAAGCAGATCTATTCTACACCCGATAAGTACCAATACGCAATGGTAGGGGAGTTGATACCATTTTCTATGAGTGAATGCATATATATATTTGTTCATCATTCAAAGGACTTATTTGTAATAATTTTCCTTTATTCATTTTGTCTTCTTTATCTTTTTTTATAAACTTAGTCAATCTATGGATAAAATATGATAAAGGCCAATATTAGTAGGACACTAAATCCATTGTTACGCTTTCACATCAAAGTGAGATATAGTACTTAATTTTTCTTTTATTTAATGCCTATTGGTGTTCCAAGAGTACCTTTTCGAAGTCCTGGAGAGGAAGATGCATTGTGGATTGACGTATAGTGCGACTTGTCAGATATATTGGGTCATATGGTATTTCCCCATTCTCTTCCCCGATCGAGATATCCTCCCCTTCGCCCAAGAAAGATTGATTGAATTATCAAAAATTTGGAGCGTGAAGTTCAATTAGATCCATTTTTTCGGGAGGGTATACAGATTAATATTATCAATTAGAATAATTTATGGTTATCTTGGTTAGGCCAATAAAATGAAGTATCCAGGCTCCGTTTAGAAAAAAACCGGTAAAAAATCTATTTATGATTACTATTTCTATCATATTCTATTTCTTTATATATTTATAATAGAAGTGATCTCAAACAGTTAATCAATCGAGTAATATGATGAATGCATTGAATATCTGTTGTAAGACATGAAATAAATTGTAAAAAGGAAGTCGTAGCAAAAGGACGTGGTATTGGGGCATTTGTCATATATGTGCAAATCCAAATCGGGCGGATCTTTACTCGGAGTAGAGCATAAACCTAAAAAAATTGAAGAAGCCCATTCAGGAACAAGAAAATTACATCGCGATTGAGATTGTATCTCGATGAAACAATACATCAATGAAAAGTTAGTTAGATAAATTTAGTAATTTTTTTTTATAGATAAACAAAACAGGCCAAAACCCATCTTTTTTGAAAAATGAAAGAAAAGCCCCTTTTTATACCTGGTATGAAAAAAAAAATAAAATAAAAGAAAGCGCTAGAATCTACATCTACACATTGATTCTTTTTTTTTTTTCGTTATTTTTGTTGAACCGTATGCATCAAAAGGTGCATGTACGGTTTCTAAGGGATACAACTTTATCCCAATCAACCGACTTTATCGAGAAAGATTACTTTTTTTAGGCCAAGGGGTTGATAGCGAGATCTCGAATCAACTTATTGGTCTTATGGTATATCTCAGTATAGAGGATGATACCAAAGATCTATATTTGTTTATAAATTCTCCTGGCGGATGGGTAATACCCGGAGTAGCTATTTATGATACTATGCAATTTGTGCGACCAGATATACAGACAATATGCATGGGATTAGCCGCTTCAATGGGATCTTTTATTCTGGTCGGAGGAGAAATTACCAAACGTCTAGCATTCCCTCACGCTTGGCGCCAATGAGTTTTTTATTTGATTTGAGAGAAAAAAGAAGACTATGCCTTCGCGCTATATGAAATATGAATATTAAGTAATAATAGCATGGCACTTCGAATTCGATATGATAAATTTTTTTAACCCTTAAATTATGTATCGAAAGAGTAGTATGAGATAAAAGGTATTTCCGATTTTATCTAATCTATCGGGAGGCCTATTTCAGCGTCACAAACTTTTTTGTTTTCACGCCGGGAGGCTCTTAACAATATTTAGGTTATGAAAGAATATGAAAATAAAAAAAATCTTGTTTTTTTATTTGAAAAAAAAAAAAAGAAACTTTGGGATTGCTAAATAACAGACGAAATAAATATATAAAGCAACGGAGCCATCATAGTATTTTTGAACTACTCCAAAAACAAAAAGAAGGGTGGTTATTGGATCATTTACCAACCCGAGTCTGATAGACCCTATATTTAATTTATTTGATATTTAAGTAAGGTAAAAACGAATTCCATTATAGAGCCGTATGCAATGCGTAAAAGATGCCTGTACGGTTGTTCAATTATATATTTTATTATTCTTTATCTCTTCACCTTATCATCATGCGAGATAGAATAAACATTTATTATGTTATATCATCAGGGTAATGATCCATCAACCTGCTAGTTCTTTTTATGAGGCACAGACGGGAGAATTTATCTTGGAAGCGGAAGAACTTTTGAAGCTGCGCGAAACCGTCACAAGGGTTTATGTACAAAGGACAGGCAAACCCTTATGGGTTGTATCCGAAGATATGGAAAGAGATGTTTTTATGTCAGCAACAGAAGCCCAAGCTCATGGAATTGTTGATCTTGTAGCGACTGAATAAAAAAGAAAAAATAACAAAAATTTCAGACGAATTGATGATTTGAGATTTTATCTTCTTACCGGATTTAATATTCTATTCATTAATCTATTAATATAGAAATAAAATAATTCATAATCATCCGGTTAAGATCGATCTAAACCAGCCCATTATGTATATGATTCAATATGCCAACTATTAAACAACTTATTAGAAACACAAGACAGCCAATCAGAAATGTCACGAAATCCCCCGCTCTTGGGGGATGTCCTCAGCGACGAGGAACATGTACTAGGGTGTATGTGCGACTCGTTCAGATCATGGGCTAGGACAAAAGAAAGAAAACAATTGATCCAGTATCAACGATCAGTACCAGTGAATAGACTAGAATGGAAGAACTCCATTCAATATCTAAAAATAAAAAAGATCTATCCTTCTATTGTGGTATCAAATGTATGGTTTCCGTTGGTGCAAATCCAATCAACTCCGTTTTAAATTTAAGATGAGAAAGAATTCTCCATTGATAGCAAATGATATCCATTAAGCAGGGGAAATACTATTTTAAAAAGCAGAAAAATTATGCCTTACTCTTGCAAGAACGGACTAACAGGGTCAGCTACTCAGCTAATCTTCATAATTAAATACCGTTACTGTATAAGTAGATCTCATTGTGAAAGACCTCGTACTGGATAATTATGGGTAGAGCCAAAGAGTGTGAACTGTACAAGTTAACAATAACATTGATTAAATGAAAGAAGGGCTCCGGTGTATAGAGAGGACCTCACCGTTTAAGAAGTAACCATAGAAACGATGGAACCCACTATATCCATTTATATTTACTACTTTTATGTTTTATGTGTTTTTGATACCTAATATCAATACAATTTTTTCTAGGCATTTCACCTAGAAAAAAAAAAAAAAAAAATCGTGGTCGGGAAGGTTATAGTAGCAAAAGCCATTGGAATTTAAATTTTATACATTGGAAGAATCCGTTTTGTTATTAATAGACTAGGATACGGGAAGGGAATAACTGAAAGAAAGGAAATCAATTAGTTATTCATCAAAGTTTCATTTATTCAATGACCAGAATTAAACGAGGGTATATAGCTCGAAGACGTAGAACAAAAATTCGTTTATTTGCATCAACCTTTCGAGGGGCTCATTCAAGACTTACTCGTACTATTACTCAACAGAAAATAAGAGCTTTGGTTTCGGCTCATCGGGATAGGGGTAGACAAAAGAGAGATTTTCGTCGGTTGTGGATCACTCGGATAAATGCAGTAATTCGCGAGAATAAAGTATACTTCAGTTATAGTAAATTTATACACAATCTGTACAAGAGACAGTTACTTCTTAATCGTAAAATACTTGCACAAATAGCTATATTAAATAAGAGTTGTCTTTATATGATTTCCAATGAGATCATAAAATAAAGAGATTGGAAGGAATCCGTTGGAATAGTTTAAATGGAGTTCCCTGGAGAATGAACTCTGGGAAGGTAGAGTAGAAATTAGTATGATAAAATATGATAAAGTCATCAAAATGAAGAAAGACGTTAAATAAAAAATATTTATTCCTCTTCTCCCATTTTTTTTCTTACGACAGGACATTTCGATTTTACGATTTTTCGAACAAAAAAAAAACGTCAATCCGCATTTGAGTTTGGATTGGAATTTTATTTTGATTCAATTCAATTGAAGAGTCAACCTATTTTTTTTCTGGTTCTAAGACCAGCAGCTCTAGCGGTTGACTCGCTTCTTTCAAATTGTTTCTCATTATTAAGAAAAGGTAACGGAGATAAAATACGAGCTTGTTTTATAGCAATAGTAATTAATCGTTGTTGTTTTAAGGTCAATCTATTCACCCGTCTAGATAATATTTTTCCTTGTTCGCTAATAAATCGACTAATTAAACTCATGTTTCTATAATCAATTCGATCCCCCGATTGGATCGGAGGCAAACGCCTACGAAAAGATCGCTTAGATTTAAGAAAGATTCGCTTGGATTTATCCATGGTTTGTTTATTCCTTATCCTGAAAATCCCAATCCTATTTCTTAATTCTACATCATCTTTGATCCGATCGAAATAGGATTTGGTTTGTTTATATTTATTTGTTTATATTTAAATAAATTAAATTATATTTAATAAATAAATAAAAAATAAATTATATTTAAATAAATTATAAATTATATTTAAATAAATTAAAAAATAAATTCAAATAAATTATATATATATATTGTTATATATAATATGTAATTTTTCATCTTCCTTGGAAGACTGACACACGAGCGATCGGTTCGATCTATTTCTTTATCTCCCCATGAATCGTATGTTTGTAACAACAGGGACAGAATTTTCTCAATTCCAATCGACTAGGCGTATTGTGTCGATTCTTTTGAGTAATATATCTGGAAATGCCCATTGATTCCTTATTAACACGATTTCGAACACAACTGGTACATTCCAAAATAACCGTTACTCGGACATCTTTACCCTTAGCCATGAACCTCCTTTGGTTTTTGATTCACTCAATTCTTTAATTTTCCGACCCGAAGCAAGGAAGAAGAAAGGACACAAAAATAGAAGCAGGTAACTCGAAATCAAATTATGAAAGAAATATTTTGTTGCAATCAATATAGTAATAAATAATAAGTAATATAATGATTTCTAACTATATTTATAATTTTTAATTGCCGTACAGTATTTCATTTTCAGTTAAGTATCTTGTATGATATTGTTGCCCCAACCACCGCATTTCCATTCTATTATTAATTTAATTTGAGCCTGAGCCCGAGTTCATAGTTTCACTGAGGGTGAAACCGCTTTTTCTTTGTTTTTTTTTTTTTTTTAGAAAGAATAAGTAAAAAAAGAAAAAAAGAAAAAACAAAGAAAAAAAGAAGGGAGGGGTAGGGATTAGTTACAGATATTTGATTGTATCTCTAATCTTCTTCCCCTTCCCATATCAATAGCTAGAATGAAAAAAAGGGGAATATCAACGCATCCGGAAAAAAACGATTGATCTCTATCAATAAACCTGCTAAAGACCCGAACCATAGAGTACTTACTACCGGTGCCACGGAGAGATATGTTTTTAGATCTCGCATTTTAAAAACTCCTCTTTCTGTATTCGTTATTTTAATTTTATTGGAATTTGTAATACATAATGGTAATACATATATGACCGGATGTGTATATGTAGTTAATGACTTACCACTTGTACGCGGAGTTCCTAATTCAAATTGAAATGTACAAAATAGATATTTATTAAAAGAAAAAAATACGTCCATTTCCGCCTTAAATTCCTAAAAAATATTCATTTTTTGTGGTAGATTTCATATTTATTTCATACTTTATATAAGTCTTTTACCATATTATATGTTTGTTATATGATATATGAGACCAAAAGGAAGAAGGAAGAAATGATAAGATAGTTTGGGTATATCAATGTAGGAAATAAAGATGTGGAAAACAAGACAGGGATTCTCTACAATGACACTGTAGA